GAACGATTGAATTTATATACTTATTCTGATTCTGATAAGAATCAAATTTTTTTTTATCGAATGACTATTCATCGATTTTAGTTTCATGCAAATTGGGGGGCACGAAAGCTCTATGAAAAAAAGGCGGTTCCATTCGAAGTTGTCTAAAAAAGAGTTAGAACATGGGTGTGGGTTAAGTAAATCAACGGACAGTCTTGGTCCTATTGAAAATATCGGTAGTAGTAAAAGGGAAGATTCGAGTCTAAATGATATAGAAAAAAAGAGTCAGAGTTGGAGAAATAGTTACTGGTTTCGTTACAGTAACGTTGATCATTTATTTAGTTTCATGGATATTGATATTCGGAATTTTTTCTCTGATGATACTTTTTTACTTATAGACAGTAAGGGGGACAGTTATTCAATATATTTTGATATTGAAAATAAAAATTTTGAGATTGACAGCGATCATTCTTTTCGAAGTGAACTACTCAATTCTTTTTCGAATTTGTGGGATGCAAGTTTTCTGAACTCGCGATCTAAGAGTGGCGATACCTATAATGATCGTTACACGTATGATACTAAATATAGTTGGAATAATCACATAAAGAATTGCATTGACAATTATCTTTATTCTCAAATACGTATTAGGAGTTCCGGTAGTGATAATTCTATTTTTAGTTACATTTTGAGTGAAAGTGAAAGTAGGGGTGAAGGTGGAAGTCTAAGAACTATCACAAATGATAGTAATTTAACTAGAAGAGAAAATCTTGATGTAACTCAAAAAAATAGGGATTTGTGGGTTCAATGCGAAAATTGTTATTTTTTAAATTTTAAAAAATTGTTCACAAATATCCACCTTAATATTTGTGAACAATGTGGATATCATTTGAAAATGAGTAGTTCATATCGAATTGAACTTCTGATTGATCCGGGAACGTGGAATCCTATGGATGAAGATATGGTTTCTATGGATCCCCTTGAATTTCATTCGGAGGAGGAACCTTATAAAGATCGTATTGATTCTTATCAAAGACAGACAGGTTTAACTGAAGCTGTTCAAACAGGTATAGGTCAACTAAATGGTATTCCTGTAGCAATTGGGGTTATGGATTTTGAGTTTATGGGAGGTAGTATGGGATCGGTAGTAGGGGAAAAAATAACCCGGTTGGTTGAATATGCTAGTAATAAATTACTACCCCTTATTATAGTATGTGCTTCTGGAGGAGCACGTATGCAAGAAGGAAGCTTGAGCTTAATGCAAATGGCTAAAATAGCATCTGTTTTATATGATTATCAATTAAATAAAAAGTTATTTTTTGTATCAATTCTTACATCTCCTACTACTGGTGGGGTAACAGCCAGTTTTGGTATGTTAGGGGATATTATTATTGCCGAACCCAACGCTTACATTGCATTTGCGGGTAAAAGAGTAATTGAACAAACATTGAATAAGACAGTACCTGAGGGTTCACAAGCAGCTGAATATTTATTCCATAAGGGTTTATTTGATCCAATCGTACCACGCAATCTTTTAAAAGGCGTTCTAAGTGAGTTATTTCAGCTACACGCTTTTTTTCCTGTAAAAAAAAAAATTTTTAAAGTCGAGAATTAAAGTCAATTCTTTGTGTCCAAAAGCTTTTTATCAGAATAAAAAAAACGGAAGAGTGTTCTTTTTTTTGTGCTTAGTGATACCTTAAATTTTAGAAGAGAATATAGATATAGAATCGAAAAAATAAAAAAATGTAAATAATTAGATCTCTTCTTTTTGACTATTTACTAATTTAGTAATTAGTAAAACTCTATCAACAAGATAAAAGAAAAAAATCTTCCTTTTCCTTCTATGAAATTAGTCAACTAAAAAAAATTTCATGTTACTTTCTTCCATATGTATAAAATTAAAAAATTTTTGTATCTTTCGATATTTTATTTTCTGGAAATCCTTATTAAAAAAACCTCTTGGATCCGATTCGAAATTATTGAATTTTTAGAATTCTGTAGAAACAAAAGAAAGAAGAAAAGATGAAAGTTAAAAAATTCGATCTTAGTAGATTCTTATAGTTATATGAAGAATTAATTCGAATTAATTAATATAATAACATAATAACAACAAAAAATATAACAAACAGGTACAATATAGTAGATCGAGGTACTCATTCTATGACAACTATTAACTTTCCCTCTATTCTTGTGCCTTTAGTCGGCCTAGTCTTTCCGGCAATTGCAATGGCTTCCTTATTTATTCATGTTCAAAAAAACAAGATTGTTTAAGTCCTGTGGTCCAAATTTAAAACTTAGGCTTGAATCATAACACATATATATATTTAGCAAAATGCTATACTACGCGGTTTTTACGAACATAACTGAAAGAGCCCTTATGCATGTGGAAACATGGCATAGGGGTATAATTTTTATAACTAATTTGATGAATTACTCTTAAACTAAAAAAAAAGATATAAAAAAAAGTTAAAGTCAAGCTTCACATCAGATATATTACTAGTTGATGAGAGTTACGCCGGAAACATAACAAAGTAAGGAAAGTCGAAATACTTTGGGGTATTCTTTTAATTAAAAATAAAATGGAATCAGATCTATTATGAATTGGCGATCAGAACGTATATGGATAGAACTTATAACAGGATCTCGAAAACTAAGTAATTTCGGCTGGGCCTTTATCCTTTTGTTAGGTTCATTAGGATTTGTATTGGTTGGAATTTCTAGCTATCTTGGTAGGAATTTTATATCTTTATTTCCCCCTCAGCAAATTCTTTTTTTTCCACAAGGGATCGTGATGTCTTTCTATGGAATCGCAGGCCTCTTTATTAGCTCCTATTTGTGGTGTACAATTTCGTTGAATGTAGGTAGTGGTTATGATTTTTTCGATAAAAAAGAAGGAATAGTTTGTATTGTTCGTCGGGGATTTCCTGGAAAAAATCGTCGTATCTGCCTCCGATTTCTTATAAAAGATATTCAGTCTATTAGAATAGAACTTAAAGAGGGTATTTATACTCGTCGTGTCCTTTATCTGGAAATAAGAGGCCAGGGGGCCCTTCCTTTGACCCGTACGGATGAAAATTTGACTCCACGAGAAATTGAACAAAAAGCTGCTGAATTGGCCTATTTCTTGCGTGTACCAATTGAAGTATTTTAAAATGATAAAAAAATTAACTCGGAGTAAAATAAAAATTCTACAATACTCTTTTTGGAACTTTTTTTCGACGGCACATCTACCTTAATGGAAAGGAAATTTTATCCGAACGCCCACTCGAGTCAAAGCAGACATATACGGAACAACCAAAAGGGTAAACTTTTTTTTCTACAAATATAAAGAAGTGATCTTTCGATGGCAATACACTCAATTCAGTAACAAAAAAAAAAAAAGAATTGAGGGGTTCATCCCAGAATGGATTCTTTTTTTTTAGTGTTTGGAATTGATAGGTTAGATACAATACAAAAAAATCATGTCAAATTTTTATTTTTTACAATATTTTTTTTTGTTCGCTTTAATAACCAACCAATTGGAGTTTTTATAATTATAATGATTCTTTAAAGATTCAACGACTAAAAAAAAAGAGAATAAATTAATAGATTGGATACTTATAATAGGTTTCAGGTTTGATAAAACTATTAGATCGCATAGAGTCGACGAATGCAAAGAGTTCATAAACAATTTATAGATGAAAAAAAAGGAAAAAAAGAAAGCATTTTTAGCTTTTCTATATCTTGTATCGATAGTCTTTTTACCCTGGTGGATCATGCTATCATTTCAAAAAAGTCTGGAATCCTGGGTTACTTTTTGGTGGAATACTAAGCAATCGGAAACTTTTTTGAATGATATTCAAGAAAAGATTTTTCTAAAAAAATTTATCGAATTTGAAGAGCTACGCTTGTTGGACGAAATGGTAAAGGAATACTCAGAAACACATCTACAAAAACTTCGTATAGGAATCCACACTGAAACGATTCAATTGATCAAGATGTACAACGAGGACTGTATCCATATGATTTTGCAATTTTCGACAAATATAATATGTTTCCTTATTCTAAGTGGTTATTCTATTCTGGGAAATAAAGAACTTATTCTTCTTAATTCTTGGGTTAAGGAATTCCTATATAACTTAAGTGACACAATAAAAGCTTTTTCTATTCTGTTATTAACTGATTTATGTATCGGATTTCATTCGCCTCATGGTTGGGAACTAATGATTGGCTCTATCTACCAAAATTTTGGATTTGCTCATAATGATCAAATTATATCAGGTCTTGTTTCCACTTTTCCAGTTATTCTAGATACAATTTTGAAATATTGGATTTTCCATTATTTAAATCGTGTATCCCCATCACTTGTAGTAATTTATCATTCAATGAATGACTGAAAAGAAAAAAGATATACGGATATAAATCCAATTTTAATTTATAATTCTATTTGTACATAAGCATAAGCAAAGTGTTCAAAACCATACTTTCCATTTTTACCCAGGCAGTTCTTTAAATTAAATTTTAGTTAAAGTAAAAAGCAGAATCGCGAATAGGAAACTATACTAGCAACCTATCCAATTTATTGTAGAAATTTTCGGGATGAATGATTGGACTATGAAAATGCAAACTATAAATACTTTTTCTTGGATAAAAGAACAGATTACTCGATCCATTTCCGCATCACTCATGATATATATAATGACTCGACCCTCCAGTTCAAATGCATATCCCATTTTTGCGCAGCAAGGTTATGAAAATCCACGAGAAGCGACCGGACGTATTGTATGTGCCAATTGCCATTTAGCTAATAAGCCCGTGGATATTGAGGTTCCCCAAACAATCCTTCCTGATACTGTATTTGAAGCAGTTATTCGAATTCCTTATGATATGAAATTAAAGCAAGTTCTTGCTAACGGCAAGAAAGGGGGGTTGAATGTAGGGGCTGTTCTCATTTTACCTGAGGGATTTGAATTAGCTCCGCCCGATCGTATTTCTCCAGAGATAAAAGAAAAGATCAGAAATCTTTCTTTTCAGAGCTACCGCCC